GATCAGATTCGTGGTCGTTCCTACGAGGAAACACTTATAATACTAGAACTCATGCCTTATCGAGCATGTTATCCTATTTTTAAATTAGTTTATTCTGCTGCAGCAAATGCTAGTCACAATATGGATTTCAAGAAAGGAGAGTTAATTATTAGTAAAGCCGAAGTTAACGAAGGTACTACTGTAAAAAAATTAAAACCCCGAGCTCGAGGACGTGGTTATCCGATAAAACGACCTACTTGTCATATAACCATTGTGGTGAAAGATATATCCATACCTGAAGAATACGATTATAATTATCTATAAATTAAATAGAATTAATATGATTAATAAAAAATATATCTTATGGTAAAAAAAAAGAATGTATATAAATAAATACACGAATATGTCGTATCTTGATATGTATAGTAGTGAGGGAGCATGGGACAAAAAATAAATCCACTTGGTTTCAGACTTGGTACAACCCAAAGTCATCATTCCCTTTGGTTTACACAAGCAAAAAATTATTCTGAAGGTTTACAAGAAGATAAAAAAATACGGGATTTTATCAAAAATTATGTACAAAAAAATATGAGAATAACTTCTGGTGTCGAGGGAATTGCACATATAGAGATTCAAAAAAGAATAGATCTGATTCAAATCATAATCTATATGGGATTCCCGAAGTTATTAATAGAAGGTAAATCACGCAGACTCGAAGAATTACAGATAAATGTAAAAAAAGAATTAAATTGTGTAAACCGTAAACTCAACATTTCTATTACAAGAATTGCAAAACCTTATGGAAACCCTAACATTCTTGCAGAATTTATAGCTGGACAATTAAAAAATAGAGTTTCATTTCGTAAGGCGATGAAAAAAGCTATTGAATTAACTGAACAGGCAGATACAAAAGGAATTCAAATACAAATTGCAGGTCGTATTGACGGAAAAGAAATTGCACGTGTTGAATGGATCCGAGAAGGTAGGGTTCCCCTACAAACAATTCGAGCAAAAATTGATTATTGTTCCTATCCAGTTCGAACTATCTATGGGGTATTAGGGATCAAAATTTGGATATTTCTAGACGAAGCCTAATAAACCTTCAGTTTCGTTTCTGTTCTATACTAATGATTGAAGAAAAAATGATTTCATTCTTTGTCTAATCAAGCCAAACAAAAAGAAAAACTTCGACAATTCTATAGGGTTGAATAAAAAGTAGATTAACCATTTGATATAATTGCTATGCTTAGTGTGTGACTCGTTGATTTTTTTAAGGTTATCAAAAAAAAAAAACAAAAAGACTGATCCATAGTATCAACTAAGAACTATAGAACTAATAACCAACTCATCGCTTCGCATTATCTGGATCAAAAGAAACAGTTCCGATAGGATCTATTGGTCATATCATTGTAGCAACTGAACTCTTTTGTTGCATAAACAGAAAAACAAATCGGATTATGGGTTTAAGTTGTAAAGCGCAATTTACTAAGGATGTGGATAAGTGGAATGGTGAGAGAAAGAGAGAAAAAATAGCAATGATATATGATTCCAATCTAATATGTAAGGTCTCTAAATAATCGCAGAAAAAACAATGTATCTAATAAAGCATCAATATTGAGATTCATCCCTAATTTGTTGATAGAACAACAAAAAGAGCTTCGAGCCAAGAAAGATTAAGAGGATTGACTCAAGAACAAAGTCTACGAAAAGCTCCATTGTAAAATTCAGACCTAACCATTAAGAGAGAAGCGATGGGAACGACGGAACCCATGAATGCATAAGATTCTCTTGAACATGAATCCTAATTATTCATTGGGTGGGATGGCGGAACGAACCAGGAACCTTTTCATTGATTCTGAAAAGTACTAGGCTAACCCAACAACTGAACTAGATATTGAAAGAGTAAATATTCGCCCGCGAAAATTGGATTTTATTGGCTTGTTCAATTTTAAGCGATCCGATACGATAAAAAGAAACGGAAAGTAAAAATTCGTTAGGCTATAAAAAAAAGATGATCCATAAAAACTCGAATTATCTATAACTATAAATATATATATTTAGTTATATAGCAAAAAAAGTCTAGAAGAATTTGAAATAAACTAGATAAAATTTGAAAGAATCCATGGATTCAGTGTATTTTTCATTACTTACATAGATGGATATATAAATTTACTATTTATCAATCTTTTCTTTTAATTCGCGAGGAGCTGGATGAGAAGAAACTCTCATGTCCAGTTCTGGAGTAGAGATGGAATTGCGAAACAACCATCAACTATAACCCCAAAAGAACCAGATTTCGTAAACAACATCGAGGAAGAATGAAAGGAATATCTTATAGAGGTAATAGTCTTTGTTTCGGTAGATATGCTCTTCAGGCACTTGAACCTACTTGGATCACATCTAGACAAATAGAAGCAGGGAGACGAGCAATGACACGAAATGTACGTCGTGGTGGAAAAATATGGGTACGTATATTTCCAGATAAACCAGTTACAGTAAGACCTGCAGAAACACGTATGGGGTCGGGTAAGGGATCCCCCGAATATTGGGTAGCTGTCGTTAAACCGGGTAGGATACTTTATGAAATAGGGGGAGTAGCGGAAAATGTAGCTAGAAAAGCTATTCAAATAGCAGCATCCAAAATGCCTATACAAACTCAATTTATTCTTTCGGAATAGAAATGTAAAATGAAAGGCAAGAAGTCTTTCTTTCCTTTGGACTAACAAAAAACAATTGCGGGTTTCTTTTTTGGACAAAAAATATTTCTTTTTTTTTTTCTGCGCCCCTTTTGCATTTTAAAATTTTTAAAATAGATTAAAAAATGATATGATCCAACCCCAGACCCTTTTGAATGTAGCGGACAACAGCGGGGCACGAAAATTGATGTGTATTCGAATCATAGGAGCTAGTAATCGCCGATATGCTCATATTGGTGACATTATTGTTGCTGTGATCAAAGAAGCAGTACCAAATATGCCTCTAGAAAGATCCGAAGTGATCAGAGCTGTAATTGTACGTACTTGTAAAGAACTCAAACGTGATAACGGTATGATAATACGATATGATGACAATGCTGCAGTTGTCATTGATCAAGAAGGAAATCCTAAAGGAACGAGAATTTTTGGTGCGATTGCACGAGAATTGAGACAGTTAAATTTTACTAAAATAGTTTCATTAGCCCCCGAGGTATTATAAAACAAAATCGCGAGATAGTTATAGTAAAATTGACTTGAATGAAATCGATTAATTATTAGTAGATTATGTCTCACGTATATACCTTTAATAATTTTAAAAGAGCATGTTTATTATATCCAAATTTTGAGAAACCACTAATTTTAGTTCATCATGGGTAGAGACACTATTGCTGATATAATAACTTCTATACGAAATGCTGACATGAATAGAAAAGGAACAGTTCGAATAGCATCTACTAACATCACTGAAAACATTGTTAAAATACTTTTACGAGAAGGTTTTATCCAAAATGTGAGGAAACATCGGGAAAACAAAAAATATTTTTTGGTTTTAACCCTTCAACATAGAAGAAATAGTAAAGGACGATATAGAACTGTTTTAAATTTAAAAAGGATAAGTCGACCCGGTCTACGAATCTATTCTAACTACCAACGCATTCCCAGAATTTTAGGTGGGATGGGAATTGTAATCCTTTCTACTTCTCAAGGTATAATGACAGACCGAGAGGCTCGACTAGAAAGAATTGGCGGAGAAATTTTGTGTTATATATGGTAATCCTTCTAATATCCGAATTAGATCTGAAACCTCTTATTTGTGAAAAAAAAAAGCGCAAGAAAGGGTTGTCTAATATCACTCTTCCTCCATCAGTTGATACACCAAGGAGGTTTTACCTCAAATGACAGAACAAAAGTGGGTTCATGAAGGTTTAATTACTGAATCACTTCCCAATGGTATGTTCCGGGTTCGTTTAGATAATGATGACCTAATTCTAGGTTATGTTTCAGGAAGGATCCGGCGTAGTTTTATACGGATCCTACCAGGAGATAGAGTCAAAATTGAAGTAAGTCGTTATGATTCAACTAGAGGACGCATAATTTATAGAATTCGCAATAAGGATTCGAAGGATTCGATCGATTAGATGGTTTTTTATTTTACCCTTCAACATTATTTTCGGGAGGATACAATTTCAGATTCCAAATTTCAGGAAACTTAGTTTCTTCCAAGAATCAATTCATAATTAAGGTAAGGAATGAAAAATATGAAAATAAGAGCCTCTGTTCGTAAAATTTGTGAAAACTGTCGACTGATCCGCAGGCGCGGCCGAATTATAGTAATTTGTTCCAACCCGAGACATAAGCAAAGACAAGGCTAATCTTTCGAAAATAACTCTCTAAAGAACCCTAAGGACAAATAAAAATAAAGGATTCGTTTTGACATGAAATGGATATATCCATATACCTCTGACTCATATTTATGAGATGATAAAATATGGCAAAACCTATACAAAAAATTGGTTCACGCAAAACCGGGCGTCTTAGCTCACGTAAGAGTGGACGCAGAATTCCAAAGGGAGTTATTCATGTTCAAGCAAGTTTCAACAATACCATTGTGACTGTTACAGATGTAAGGGGTCGGGTAGTTTCTTGGTCCTCGGCCGGTACTTGTGGATTCAGGGGTACAAGAAGAGGAACACCATTTGCTGCTCAAACCGCAGCAGGAAATGCTATGCGTACAGCAGTGGATCAAGGTATGCAACGAGCAGAAGTTATGATAAAAGGTCCCGGTCTTGGAAGAGATGCAGCATTACGAGCTATTCGTAGAAGCGGTATACTATTAAGTTTCGTACGAGATGTAACCCCGATGCCACATAATGGCTGTAGACCCCCGAAAAAAAGGCGTGTGTAGAACTAAACACTGAAGAGATTTCAAGAGAAATAAATGATTCAATGATCTGATCAAATAATATTACTATGGTTCGAGAGAAAGTCACAGTATCTACTCGGACACTACAGTGGAAGTGTGTTGAATCAAGAGCAGATAGTAAG